GATTGGATATGCGTAAAGATCTAATTTTTCGTCCGAAACAAAACAAGATAAGTCTTTTTTTGTTTGAATTCTTTTTCTAAGTTATTAAGTTAGAAGTTGAAGTGAATTTAAGAAGTTCTATTTGTTCAATTCTACCCGGAAAATAAAACAAGGAATAAGAATCTTTGGCAAACAGGAGAAAAAATCATGATTCTTTCGATACAAGACGACACAAGAAAATCCTTTTCTTGTGTCGTCTTGTATCGAATCGAATAGACGATTAGGAAGACTAAGAATACTTTCTAGAAATCTTTTTTACTTTCATTTTTCCCGTCCTCCTTGCCTTGTATTCTATTCCTTTGTATTTGTATACTTATTGTATTTGTATACTTATTTTCTATCATTAGGAAGAGTAAAAAAAAACAAAGAAAAAACTTATAGAATTTTTTGAATCATATATCATTCTATTGATCAACAAGAATTTGGCACTTTTACCAACTTTATTTTAAGGAATTTCTAGATCTAGAAATTCATTTCGTACAACTGAACCTTTTCAAACTGTTTCTTTTTCAGAACCAAAAAGATTTGTGCCAAAATCACAGATGCCAAGAAGAACAGAAGGCCTTGGACTCGTAAAGGATCTTGAAGCACTATTTCTGCGTCTCCCTGACCAAATCCTCCTACATTTGGATTACTTGTTAATGGTTGATCAAGCTTGATGGATTCACCTTCTGAAACAAGAAGTTCTGGTCCTGGAGGTATAATATCAACCACTTGGCGTCCTTCTGATGCATCAACTATGGTTATTTCATATCCCCCCTTTTCTTTACGTGCTATTCTGTTTACTATACCAGCAGATGTAGCATTATAAACTGTATTGTTACTCTTGCTACCATCAGGATAAATCTGACCCCTTCCTCTGTTCCCACCTAAATATATGGGATATTTTAAGAAGTGAACATCTTTTTTCGTCGCAGGGTCGGGGGAAAGAATAGGAAAGACGATTTCACTATATTTCTGACCGGGAACAGGACCTATCACAAGAATATTTCTTTTATTAGGACGATAACACTGAAAAGAAAGATTGCCCATCTTTTCTTTCATTTCGGGAGAAATACGATCGGGGGGGGCTAATTCGAATCCCTCGGGTAAAATAAGAACAGCTCCTACATTCAAAGCTCCTTTTTTACCATTAGCAAGAACTTGTTTCAGTTGCATATCATAAGGAATTCGAACAACTGCTTCAAATACAGTATCAGGAAGTACAGCTTGCGGAACTTCAATATCCACGGGCTTATTAGCTAAATGGCAATTGGCACATACAATTCGACCAGTCGCTTCTCGTGGATTTTCATAACCCTGCTGTGCAAAAATGGGATATGCATTTGAAATAGATGCTCGAGTTATTACATATATCATGATCGATACATAAATGGATCGAGTCATCTGTTCTTTTACCCAAGAAAAAGTATTTCTATTTTGCATGGTCCAATCATTGATCCCCGGAATTTCTACAATAAATTCGATAGGTATCTAGTAGAATTCCCTATCCACAAGTTTGCCATTGTATTGATTGTACTGAAAGAATTGTACTGGTGGAATATAGTATGAATACCTTGAATTTAATAAGGTAGAAGTATAAAGAATAAGTAAGATGAAAAATGATTTCTTTATACACGAAGAAAGATTCTGATTTGATTGATATCAAAAGATCTAATGAATTATTCATTCATTCATTGAATGATAAATTACTACAAGCGAAGGAGATACACGATTTAAAAAATGGAAGATCCAATATTTCACAATTGTATCTAGAATCACTGGAAAAGTGGAAACAAGACCAGATATAATCTGATCATTCTGAGCCAATCCAAAATCGTTGTAGATCGAACCAATCATTAGTTCCCAACCATGGGTCGAGTGAAATCCGATCCATAAATCAGTAACTAAAAGAATCGAAAAAGCTTTGATTGTATCACTTAAGTTATAGAGAAATTCCTGAATCCAAGAATTTAGAATGAAAAGTTCTTCATTACCCAGAAAAAAAGAACCACTTAGAATAGCGAAACAGATTAGATTTGTAGAGAAATGCAAAATGATATGGAAATGAGATTCATTGTGTCTTTGGACCAATTGTATTGTTTCCTTGTGCATTCCTATACGAAGCCTTTGCATATGTGTCTCCGAGTACTCCTTTATCATCTCGTCCAACAGGAAGAGTTCTTCTAATTCCATAAATCTTTCTAGAACATCTTTATCTTGAATATCATTCAAAAGGATTTCGGATTGCCTGGTATTCCACCAATTAAGAACCCAAGTTTCTAGCCATTTCTTAAATGAGAGAGAAATCCACCAAGGCAAAAAGAGTATAGACACAAGATATGGGAGGGAAGCCAATGCTTTCTTTTTTTTCATTCTGTATCCATGATGTGAATTGTTAATGAACCTGTTTCCTTCGTCGATTCTATCTTAGATTTCTATGAAGCACGAATTATATAACAAGAGCCTATAACTCTAACAAGAAAACAAGAATAAGGTATCGAACCTATGGATCTTTTCCTATTTTTTTTTGTGTAAGAATTGAGTCTTTGAATCTAGAATAGAACATAGAAGAAGGCCCCTTTTCAAATGAAAAAAAAAAAAAAGAGTAAATATTCTTTCCATATTCCAGAGATCACAATTAGGCAAATTGTAACCAATTTCCCCTTCATTTCTTCCTTTCGATGAAGACTCGAAACCCCATTTGAACCAACGAATAGAATTTGGATTTAAAGACGAGCCCTACCGGATCCTTTAATTCTTTTATTTCTATTTTGAATTCGAGAGATTTCACTGTCTAACCGCAGCTCGGGGATGGGGTATCAATTCAAAGGCCTAAAAAGAGGAATTCTGTTTTACGAAAACAAAAGACATGTTAGGCTATTTGATGAATCTATACTTATTAGACTTTTTACTAGTATAAAGAGTAAAGCTGGACGCCATGTGTATGCGTATACAAAATAGTTTTTGTGTACAAATAGTTTCTATTCTCCTTAATATATTTTAATATATTTTTTTAATAGATTTTATTTGATTAGTTATATTAGATTTTATTAATATTGTTCCATATACGTCCTCCTGCTTTTGAGATGTATTAAGTTCCTTCTCTCATGCTGAGATTTATTCTTCAGTTCATTTCAAAATACTTCAATGGGTACGCGCAAGAAATAGGCCAATTCGGCAGCTTTTTGTTCAATTTCTCGTGGAGTCAAATTCTCATCAGTACGGGTCAAGGGAATGGCTCCTTGGCCCCTGACTTCCATATAAAGCACACGACGAGGAAAAAGACCCTCTCTCACCTCCATTCTGATTGATTGGATATCTTTCAGAAAGAAACGAAGGAAGACGCGACGATTTATTCCAGGAAATCCCCAACGAAAAAGGGACATTATCCCTTCTTTTCTATCAAATTGGTCATAACCACTACCTACATTCCATGAAATTGTGCACCACAAATAAGAACTAATGAATAGACCTGCAATCCCATAGAAAGACATCACGATCCCTTGTGGGAAAAAAAGAATTTGCTGATACGGAAATACGGATATCAGATTTTTACCAAGATAACTGGAAGTTCCAACCACTAAGAATCCTAGTGAACCTAAAAAAAGGATACAGGCCCAGCAAAAATTACTTGTTTTTCGAGACCCCGTTATAAGTTCTATCCATATATGTTCTGATCGCCAGTTCATACTATACTAGATCCAGTTGCATTCGATTGGAATTGAGAGAATAATCCAAATCCCGAAGTAACTTTCATCAACTAGCAGCATTCCGACAGGAACTATTAGGAATAATTGGTTAGATAAATTGAGTTTCTATTTCAAAGATTTTTTCAAAAAAGATTTGCTGATCATTTTGAATTTAATCATTTAATTGATTAAGCTATAACCGCATATACATGCATTAATGCGTATATTATGCATCGGCATACATAACAAAACAACTCTTCCATTTGTTTTCGTAAAAGCCACATATCCTATATCCTACCATATTACATTTATACATTTACATTAAAAAAGTATCTGTATGATGATCCAGTTTTGAAAGAAATTGATGAGATTTGGTCCCATCATATTTAGACAATCTTATTTCTTTGGACATAAAGAGATAAAGAAGCCATTGCGATTGCCGGAAAGACTAGGGCCACTACAGGAACAAAAATAGAGGGAAGGTTAAAATCTATCATAGAATGGGTACCTCAATTTCATATTTGTACCTATTATAATTATAAAGATATCTTATGATAAGTCTATCTATTAGAAAGAATATTAAGAGAATATTAATAGGAAGTATTTCCTACTCAATAACGAATCTAGAACTCAATGAAGTGTACCTATTCCTCTTGACTACACGAATATTTATGAGAATCCGCTTTAAATTCTTCTTCTCCCATCCTTATCGTCTTTCTATCTTTCAAAATAAAAAAGGGTGCTTTGAAAGGAAAGATAGAAAAGAGTTTCTTATGAGTTCCCGACTTTAACCAATCTTATCCAACAAACAGGGATTCCTAGTGAAAAACGGGGGTTTTCGCTAAATGGAAATAACTTCTATATTCTTATTATTTGTTAAGGGATCCGGGGCAAAAAGTCATTATCCAAGACTTCTGACTCTTACTACACTTATAACGGATGTCTCCAAAGAAAACACCATCTCCTTAGTTTTGTTTTTTCATTATAATGAACTAAATCGCTACAAATAAAAATAACTGAAGCTAGTGCTATACTTCCATTTGAAAATGAAGAATTTCAATCTTTTTTTGAATCTTGATTCAAGGGAAGGAAACCGTGTAGCTGAAATAACTCATTCAGAACACCTTTTAAAGGATTACGCGGTACGATTGGGTCGAATAAGCCCTTATGGAATAAATACTCAGCCACTTGTGAACCTTCGGGTACTGTCTTTTTCAATGTTTGTTCAATTACTCTTTTACCCGCAAACGCAATGTAGGCATTAGGTTCAGCAATAATGATATCTCCCAA